ATCACATGAAATTTTACCCAACTCCATATTTGTAATGAAGTGTATGAATTACGTATGAACGGAAGAATAAAGAGAATTTTTTACTTAAAACTTAAATTGGAAGTTGCAACAGATCCAAATGGAAAGGAATTGATAAAACAGTACTAAAAACAGAATTTTGTCACTTAGACCTATTAAGGTTTATAGGGTTTTGTATAGACAAAAAAAAAATAAAATGATTCAGTATTTGGGAGATAAAGACACAAAAATCAGAAACAATATAGAATCCTTTTTTTGAGCACTTAACCGATGAATTTCGGTGTTCAAAAAATGATTCGCAGAGAAGAGAGATATTTGTACTTTACTTATTTTTGAGTAGAATACCATTTGAAGTGTATAAAGTGTATAAGAAGGGTTGCATTTATTAAACACGTATGCGGATGGCTATAATATCCGACTTCTCCTTTATTTTAGTACCTTCTATTCGGGACAGCCCGGGTCGTCCTTTATCAAACGAAAATATCTATTCAATGCAAAAATGAAGTAGAATCATTTTATGATAATTCCCTATCGACAACATATCTAACTAATAGTTATCTGTAATTTATGTTCTGGGGTTTACATAGACTCATATATTTTGTTATAATTGAAATTGAGAAGGATTTTTTGATTAAAAAAAATAAATACTGATTAGTTTTATCTCAATTTGTATTTTCTTATGTATGTCATTAGGAAAACACAATTTTGAGATTAAAATCTCCAGAAGCGTTCATAAATTCGAAGTAAGCATAAGCAGTCAATAGTTAATGGTTCCAATTAGTCGGCTGAAAATCCACATGTTATTTCTCAATAGAAAAGCGAGAAAATTTTTTTAGCATTGTGGATTTTGAGATACTCTAGAATGAATCGAAGGAATGGATCAAATCCAAAACAAAAAATGAAAAATTTCAAGTACAATAAAAATTGAGTAATCCGAAAATATTTTTGTATCATTTTGGCGGCATGGCCGAGTGGTAAGGCGGGGGACTGCAAATCCTTTTTCCCCAGTTCAAATCCGGGTGTCGCCTGATCAAACAAAAAACCCGAAATATCTTCTTTTCTTCTGTTCTGCTAATATAACTCGGAGAATAATTCTCCGGTAGACAGAGAGGAAAGACTGTTGATATTTTGTTTGATTCTAAACATTTGGTCTGAGGTTTTTCGAAAATAAAAGATTGTGAATCCTCGTTCGCATCTAGGATTCAAGGAAATATTATAATCTATTCTATAGTAGGTAGCTTTTAAGACTTTATGATTCCCTTATATTACTATACTAAGGGACTGTCTAATGACTGGATCTTGGATTAGATTGTAGAGCCTGCTAAGAAATATGATTCTATTTATAATTTTGGAAAGGGTTGGAAGTTGCGTTATATATGACGGACTTGCGAGATGAACGCTGGGGTATCCAATCAATATTAGATTCGATGGATAATCTTTTTTTTTATAAAAAAACGAAAGCATTTTTTTTTGATAACCCCTAGCCAAGCCCCCTACCCCTCAGAGATAATCGGGAAAGGGGGTATGGATTAGGGGAAATAGAGGTCTGTACTAGATAGTGATTTATCTTTTTTAGTGATTTCTACCTTTCCGTTTTTACTTACGAGGGTCAACAAAAAAATAGGCCTTATTATTCACATGTTCCCATTCCCTTTGGATATTTTGCTTGTGTTTAATCTTTCCCCGATTCGAAATCAGAATCAGATTGGTTTATCAATAGTGTTCGGACAAAATCCCCTTTTTTTGACTCTGCACCATTGATTCCACTATTATTAGTGAGGAATAATTCCTTTGTATTTATAGAGATAGGAGACATAATTCACATGGATATAGTAAGTCTCGCTTGGGCTGCTTTAATGGTAATCTTTACATTTTCCCTTTCACTCGTAGTGTGGGGAAGAAGTGGGCTCTAGAAGTACTACTAAATTGAGTTGAGGAATCAAACCGTATCACTTGTTTTATAGATCGTTCTGCAACGCGTTTTGAACTATTTAAAATCAAAATATCTGAATTTCTAATTTCATTGGAGTCAAATGGAGTAATCTATGATATGAATCATACTCTTTCAATCAAAGATATATTTGAGCAATTCCCCTGTTTGTATTTCGAAAACAAGGGGATTCAGATGATTAGAAATTTATTTCAACCTAAGATTCTTCCGAAATTTTCTATTTTATTTCAATCAATGGAATGGGCTCTTACCATCTTTATAGATGGATATTGAGGAAGACCAGACCCCCTTTTTTGTTTGATTGCTTTTCCTTTTTACTGTTCAAAGAACAAGTGATTTTATTAAGTGTATACGAACTTTCTATGAGAAATAATATTGATAGATAGTAGTTATCTAACGAGAGACTATGCAATAATAAGATCTTGCTTCGGACGAATCACATATTGGGCATTTATCGCTTGGTTTCTAATCTTATAAAGGCGATTTATGCTTTATCGACTTTTTTCATATCATGGTTTGGGCGTTAAAAATAAGTGAGGTTTCCTCTTCTTTATTAGGAAAAGGAATTAGAATCCTAAGATAATTCTAATCTTAGATTGATCGGAACAAATAGATGTAGCAAATAAATAGAATTGGGTGTTATGTCAATTCTATACAATATGTTATGTCAATTCCATACAATATATGGAATTAATAGAATATATTACATGATCGGAATTTGTAGATTGATCTATAGAATATTTATTCTAGATTAAAACTTTATAGAATAAGAAATCGATAGTATGGTAGAAAGAAGGATTCATCTATTTCTTTCTTACCATACTATCAAATTAATAGAATACTGCCGATTAAAGTCCGCTCATTTCATTTAAGTTAAGACACGAAATTGGAATCCTTTTCATTTGACTTCGTCAATTTTTGATTAAGAACTCAGAAGGAATGTTTTATTCAAATGAATTTGAAAATTCAAATGAATTAATCATTTTGACTAACTGTTTTTACATAAATGATAAGTAGAAAGGCGGTAGGAACTAGAATGAATAGTGCAGTAGCAATAAATGCAAGAATATTTACTTCCATAATCTCATCGGTTTTTTTACTTCACAATAACTCGGGATTTAATCCCATAGAGATAATAAATCTTTCGTCTGTAAATTCAATGGGTGAATTACCTCTCGATGATCTTGAATGGGATCAATATCAAGAATAACAATATCTGATCTATCAAATCAACTCGTAGTCGAGACTTGAATAGTATAACATAGGAAGTTCTTTTATCCATACCAAAAAATAATTTGGATTTCTGAACCAATTAATCCAAAATTCCTTGTATTTATTATCCGTTTCCTTGTTTTTTTCTATAACTTATCTTGCGTCTTGCTTGGATAATCCTCTGATGAAGGATTATGAGATTGCCTTTCCACTTCGATTAGTCACATAGTTACAAATCTAAACAAACAATAAACGCAAAATGGAAAACATAGGAAAGAAAAAAGAAACAAAGACTCCTTTTTGCTTGGGAATGAAATTATGCCCCCGACACCCTTTCTATGTTCTATGAAAAGGTGAAATGAATAGATGTATTTATTGGATGATCCGTCGGGACTGGCGGGGCTCGAACCCGCAGCTTCCGCCTTGACAGGGCGGTGCTCTGACCAATTGAACTACAATCCCAGGAAAATAAGGGATCTAGCAGAAGATTTTCTTCTTTTTTAGCTTCGTATGCGGTATTTCTGAAGGACAAGGTGGGTTATACCAATCTTATGGTAGATTGGCGAATTATTGGGCCGAGCTGGATTTGAACCAGCGTAGACATGTTGCCAACGAATTTACAGTCCGTCCCCATTAACCACTCGGGCATCGACCCAGGAAGAATCAATTTGAGGCTTATTGGTAATCCATGATCAACTTCCTTTCGTAGTACCCTACCCCCAGGGGAATTCGAATCCCCGCTGCCTCCGTGAAAGAGAGGTGTCCTAAACCACTAGACGATGGGGGCTAACTTGGTCAACCGCCCTCATACTATGATCATAGTATGATCAGTTTTTTGAAATTGTCAATATAATGGAATGGTATGATTAGATCTGAGGGATCTTTGCGTTTTTCAGAGAATTGTATCGAATTTTTTGATTCGTCGTTCATATTAAAGAATACTAGGGATAAAAGAATACTAGGGATAGGAGTTTTTCAGAGAACGATTGGTCCGTCAGAAAAGAAATGGGAGGGGTCAGTTCTATTTTTTTTGCTTTCATTCATTGTTAAGATGAGATATCCTTATCTCTATCTCACACTAAACCAGGAAAGTAACAACCAATAAATCTAGTAAAATAAATCTATTAAGCGAGATCAACAAGTTATTGAAAATCTTCTATAAAATTTTAGTTCAAGGGGACAAGTAGAATCTCTTCATCACACGATTCAATGAAATATCTTGATATTTATTTTATGTCGAATTGGTAACTGTCCATGTTATGTATCAATCAAGTCAATTTTGCTTTGATAGGAATCATTTCAATAAAATAAATTAGGGTCGGCCTTAAAAAAATTTACCCTAGAGTTGCTAGGCAAATCCATTTGATTATTAAAAATAAGCCACTAGCCACTATGAGTCTAGTGCATATACTTATGTATATAATATATGTGCATATAGATATTTTATCTACATAGCGACCCGTTGGGGAATTTAATCAAATAAGCCCTTTTAACTCAGTGGTAGAGTAACGCCATGGTAAGGCGTAAGTCATCGGTTCAAATCCGATAAGGGGCTTTGGGGTTTTTCAGAAAAGTACATAGTATTCAGAAAATAGAGATATTTTTTTTATTTGGAATAAAAAAAGTAACTAACTAGATACTACGTTATCATTATACTGAGTTAGAGTATATAGTAGTTCTAGTTAGAAAGTGGAACATTTGTTCAGTAAATTTTCATTATTATGAATAATAATTCTAATCCACCTCTTGAATTACCAGAGATCCTTATTTTTCCTTATAGATCCCAATCAAATTCATTGGAAAGATTCAAAATAAACAA